AAAAAGTATGGCGAGGGCCTACAAGAAGATCAAAAAATTCGAGACCGCATTAAGAATTATATAGACAATCATAGAGTCTCCCCCCTTACAGATTTAATTTCACGCATACAGATTGAAAAAAGCATCGATTTGGTTCAAGTAATAATCTATCTGGGATTCCCCGAGTTCTTAATAGAAGGTAAACCGCCCGAAATCAAAGCCGCCAAAATGAAAGAGTTAAAGGGAAATGTCGAAAAAGTACGTTACTCCGGAAACCGAGACCTGAAGATTGTTATTAGAAAAGTAGGAAATCCTTATAGAGACCCTCAAATCCTTGCCGCCTTTCTAGCCGACCAATTAAAGAGCAGAGTTCCATTTCGCAAAGCAATGAAAAAAACTATTGAATTAGCCGAAAAAGCCTATGCAAAAGGAATTCAAGTACAAATTGCAGGACGTATTGACGGAAAAGAGATTGCACGTGTGGAATGGCTTAGAAAGGGTAGAGTTTCTCTCCAAACTATTCGCACTCAAATTGATTTTTGTTCCACTACAGTTCGAACGATTCATGGGGTATTAGGCATAAAAATTTGGGTATTTGCAAATAGGGAATCCTAAAAATGGACCTGTCCTTTCCCTCGATACTATACAAGGATCTATTCAATGATAGAAGAAAAAAAAAAAGCTTTCGCTCTTTTCAAAAAATGAAGAATTCAATTCGAATTCTATTTTATAGGGTTCAATAAAAAAAAATTCGATTAATCATTTGATTTCATTTTTATGCTTAGCCCAAAAAGAACCAAATTCCGAAAAGAACATAGAGGAAAAATGAGAGGAGTAGCCTCTCGAGGCAGTTGTATTTCTTTTGGTAGATATGCTCTTCAAGCACTTGAACCCGCTTGGATCACATCTCGACAAATAGAAGCGGGTCGGCGAGCAATGACAAGAAACGTACGCCGCGGCGGAAAAATTTGGGTGCGTATATTTCCCGACAAACCGGTTACAGTAAGATCTGCAGAAACCCGTATGGGTTCGGGGAAAGGATCCCCCGAATATTGGGTAGCTGTCGTTAAACCGGGTAGAATACTTTATGAAATGGGCGGGGTGTCCGAAAATGTAGCCAGAAAGGCTATTGAAATTGCTGGATCAAAAATGCCTATACGAACTCAATTCATTAGTAGGGATGGGGATGTAGAACCAAAAGAAGAAAGCTTTAGGGATGCAAAAAAAGAATTACAGGTTTTAAGCACCTTAGTTAATAGAAATAAAGGCAATACCGGAGGTGAGGAATATGCAAAATAGAGCCAATAGGAACCCATGGGTTCCCTTTTATACGCCTCGTGCTTATTTTCATAAAGCCGCGGCGTATATTCAAAAGGTTATACCAGTTATAAAACAGAAGCTAAATTTGATCTTTGTCCCTGTTAAAGTCTTCTTTTCACCCCTTGTCCACTTGGCATTTTATTATGTTTTCCCTTTTCTAGAACGCTATGGCCATGTGATCATAGTGTCCTTTATGATCGCTATCTTATCGGTAATATGCTACTTTTTAGTCAAAGTTATCATTTTCTTACAAGACGACCTTATTCCATTGTACAAAGCTGTACGTGATACAATAGATGAGATAGAAAAATACATAAAGGATTTCTTCAATTAAGTTTTGAAGGATATATTTTGGAAGTATTAATGGAGAGCTTTCAGAAAGCTTTCTTTGGAATGGAAAAATATTTTTTTTTTTACTTGGACTTTCCCCTTTCAACTTCAACGAGAGGGGGAAAGTCCAACTCGTTGAAAAAGCGGAAAAGTGATATGATTCAAGCTCAGACCCATTTGAATGTGGCGGACAACAGCGGTGCTCGGGAATTGATGTGTATTCGAATTATAGGAACTAGTAATCGACGATATGCTCATATCGGGGACGTTATTGTTGCTGTGGTTAAGAAAGCAGCGCCGAAAATGTCTCTAGAAAGATCAGAAGTGATCAGAGCTGTAATTGTCCGTACCCGTAAAGAACTCAAACGTGATGACGGTGTAATAATACGATATGATGATAATGCTGCTGTTGTCATTGATCAAAAAGGAAATCCAAGGGGAACTCGCGTTTTTGGTGCAATTACCTACGAACTGAGACAGTTTAATTTCACAAAAATAATTTCACTAGCGCCTGAAGTGTTATAAGAAGCTTTTGAAAAGGAAACTGTGATATAGTATAGCGTTTTTAAACAAAAAAGATTCACCAGTATAGTAGATTGCGGCTCAGGCATATACCCTTCAAAAAGAACATGTTTATTATATTATATCCTATATCCAAATTCGGAGGAATTTTCGTTTATCATGAGCAAGGACACTATTTCTGACATATTGACCTGTATACGCAATGCCGACATGGCTAAAAAAGAGACGGTTCGGATAGGATTTACTAAGATCGCCGAAAAGATAGTTCAAATACTTTTACGAGAGGGGTTTATCAAAAACACAAGGGAACATCGGGAAAACAACAAATCCTTTTTGGTTTTAACCCTACGCCATAAAAGGAATTGGAGGAGAAACTGTAGAACTCTTTTCAATTTAAAACGAGTCAGTCGGCCCGGTCTACGAATCTATTCTAACTATCAAAAAATTCCTAGGATTTTGGGCGGGATGGGGATTGTAATTCTTTCTACTTCTCGAGGTATAATAACAGACCGAGAAGCTCGGTTAGAAAAAGTGGGTGGAGAAATTTTGTGTTATATATGGTAACCTCTATGATACACAAATGGAATCCGGAGCGCCTTACGGCGCAATAAATGACCTTTTTCTCTGCTAAAAAAAAGATTTTTTAAAAAGACTTTTCGATGTTCAGAGGGTGGGGATGATGAAATTAATATGACTAGGGTATATCTCTGAAGGTGGAATTACTAATACGTTTCCCAACGCGAAGTTTCGGGTCCGTTTACTTCAGGTCCGACAGGGATTCGCTTTTAGCTTGGAAGGATATGACAGAAATCCCTATATAGATACAGCTCGCGAGGATAGAGTTAAAGTTTCAATAAGTCGTTACGGCTCAGGCCGGGGGGGTCTAATTTATGGATTCGCCAGAACGGATTCGGATGAGTAAGGGGGCTTTTGAACTTGAGCACTCCCTTCGTGGGGATTCCATTTTAGACTCCAAATTTCAAGAAACTTATTTTCTTCCAATTTCAAGAAGTGGATTCGAAGTTAAGGAATAAGAACTATGAAAACAGGGGCCTCCGTTCGTAAAATTTGTGTAAAATGCCGACTGATACGTAGGAAGGGTCGAATTCGAGTAATTTGTTCTAACCCGAGACATAAGCAAAGACAGGGATAATCTTTCTAAAAAAAACTAAAAAATCTGTTTTAACATGAGATGGATATATCCATATCTCTCTAACTTCTATTTAGAAGACGATAAAATATGAAGACGAAAAAATATGGCAAAACCTATACGAAAAAATTATAGTTCTCGTTTACGTAGAAATAGGCGCGTTCGTTTGCGTAAGAATATACGTAAAATATATAAAGGAATTATTCACGTTCAAGCAAGTTTCAGCAATACAATTGTTACTATTACAGATCTAGGGGGTCGCGTGGTTACTGGGGCCTCCGCCGGCGCTTGTGGATTCAAAGCTAGAAGAAAGGGGACACCCTTTGCGGCCCAAACCACAACGGAAGAGGCTATTAAGCCATTGGTGGATCAAGGTATGAAACGAGCGAGTGTCCTGATAAAAGGCGTGGGGCCTGGAAGAGATGCAGCATTACGAGCTATTTCTAGAAGTGGTGTACGATTAAGCTCTATACGGGATATAACCCCTCTTCCACATAACGGCTGTAGACCCCCTAAAAAAAGGCGTACATAGACAAAAAGAAAAACAAAATTCAAGAGAAAGAAATGATTCAATGATCTTATCAAACAATATTACTATGATTCGAGAAAAAGTAAGAGTCTCTACTCAGACAGCCCAGTGGAAATGTGTTGAATCAAGAGCAGACGGAAAGCGTCTTTATTACGGCCGCTTTATTCTCTCTCCACTTAAGAAGGGTCAAGCAGATATAATAGGCATTGCGATGCGAAGAGCTTTGCTTGGAGAACTAGAAGGAACATGTATTACACATGCAAAATTTGGGAAAATACCACACGAGTATACTACTATAGTAGGTATTCAAGAATCGGTATATGAAATTTTAATGAATTTGAAAGAAATTGTACTGAGAAGTAATCTCTATGGAACTCGCGATGCGTCTATTTGCGTCAGGGGTCCCCGAGATGTAACTGCTCAAGACATCGTTTTACCGCCTTCTGTGGCAATCGTTGATAATACACAACATATAGTTACCCTAACGGAACCAATCGATTTTTGTGTTGGATTACAAATTGAGAGAAATCGCGGGTATTCTATAAAAATTCCAATGCCAACCAACTTTCATAATGACGGAGGTTATCCTATAGATGCTGTATTCATGCCTGTTAAAAATGTAAATCATAGTATTCATTCTTATGAAAACGGGAGCCACGAGATGCTTTTTCTCGAAATATGGACAAATGGAAGTTTAACTCCTAAAGAAGCGCTTCGTGAAGCCTCCCGCAAGCTTATTAATCTTTTTATCCCTTTTCTACATGCGGAAGAAGAAAACTCCCATTTAGAAAACAATCAAAACGAACATACAGAAGAACTGTCAATAGACTTCTGTGGATTGAAAGACATTTATATTGACCAATTAGTAGAATTGCCTCCAAGGTTATATAACAGCCTCAAAGGGTCGGGTATACATACAGTAATGGACCTTTTGGATAAGAATCCAGACGACCTTCTGAAAATGACGCATTTTCGCCAAGAGGATGTAGAAAAAGTGATGAACATTTTAAACAACAATATTTCGCAACTCCTTTCCCGATGAAGGTTTTTTTTAATCCATTTCATTTACTTCATTTTTATCTTTCTCTTTTTAAAAAGATTATTTCTAAAGATTAGAAATACAAAAAAGATGCAAGAAATTGTGAATCTTTAGCACCTACTATTCAGAAT